CCTCTCTAGTTCTGTTTGTATGCAAACATATCAAAATTGATACAAGACCAGAATATTAGAAGGACTCTTCCGACCAGACAAAAATCTCTAATTATCAGATCAGCAAAGTTGTTTCTTTAATTTGTTCTTTATTTAAATTTCAATGAAATTTTTATTTAAATCCAAAAATTCCTATTTTTTATACATAGGTCGTCGATTCGGCATTGAATATTGGATAATAAAATAATAAAACGCAGGGCGCTCCTTTTATTTATTCTAGTAAACGGTCCAAATAATTTTATTGATATGAGTGTTATATATCAGAAAAATTACCAACTATTCTTTTTTAAACCATTTCGGTACTAACGTAGTGGTAGAAAGAGTACCGTGTTGTGCCCGGACTTCAAACAGTTTAGCTTTAACCATGTTAATGGTCTCACTTTATTGGTTGATAGAGAATCAAAGTTGACTTACCAATAAAGAACGAAATGCTATGGTTATTACATATGATTTCTTAATTTATTCAGAAGGAATTCGTCGAGATTTTACACTTTTTCCTATTTATCTTATTCTAAAAAAAATAAAAATATTATTATTATATATTATTATTATATATATATATTATTATATATATATATAAATAACATAAATAAATAAAGTGCAGCCGGTTGGGTCCAACCTATTCTTGAAATATACAACTCGCACACACTCCCTTTCCAAAATAAATCAATACACCAAGCACTACACTTAGATTTATTAGATTTGTTGCTAAAATATCGGTATTAAACCCGAAACTCCCGGCGGATGGCCAGTGGCCCAAGGAAACGAAAGAATCGGTTACATTTTGCATATGCTCTCCTCTTATAGATAGGACTAACAAAGAACAGAGTTCTTTTTGTATTACTTGACTTGCCCTTTTTTGATCGATTTCTTTTTCTTCATTTTTTTCTTTGTTTTTAGTTTCCGATAAGATACTTATTAAGTTGGGTCCTAGGTCTCGTAGAAATTGCAAAATATTTCCCTTGTTCAAACACTTCCTAAAAGAAAAGTAAAAATTCCATCGTACTAACCGAAGGACGGGAAGGAAGAAAGCGAGCAAATCCACTAATTCGTCATCCTCAAATCAGTCCTTCCCGGGATATTGTTCCAACAAATACATAATTGTAGGAGTAAAGTAGTGATATAATTCACAGAAGCAAACGGCAACGAATTAATAAAATAAGAAAAAGTGTGTAATGCACTTTTTTACATTTTCATTCTAGGATGAAATTAAACAAAAGGATTTGCAAATAAAAGTGCTAATGCCACAACGAGCCCATAAATGGTTAAAGCTTCCATAAAAGCTAGACTAAGCAATAAAGTGCCTCTTATTTTTCCTTCTGCTTCTGGTTGTCTCGCAATACCTTCTACGGCTTGACCTGCAGCAGTACCTTGCCCAACTCCAGGTCCAATAGAAGCAAGCCCTACGGCCAATCCAGCAGCAATAACGGAAGCGGCAGAAATCAGTGGATTCATGATGATAGGTTCCTCGCACCAAAAAAAAATAGTTAATGATACAATCAACCAAGGAATTATTACTTATTTGATCACTAAAAAATATCAAATCAAAGTAACTAAAACTTCAAAAAAAAAATAATATAGATAGGGATAAACACTATAATAACTAATATATATCTACTATCACATATACATTTGTTTCTTTCATAACGGAAACCGCCCGCATTTTTTATTGAATCAGATTCTAGAATAATTCGTCGAAAGATATACAGGAACTGTGGCTGGACTTATAGACATTACATATAGCTAAAACTAATCAATGATGACCCTCCATGGATTCTCCTATATAAGCTGCGGCTAAAGTTGCAAAAATGAGAGCTTGAATACCGCTTGTAAATAATCCAAGAAACATGACAGGGATAGGAACTACTAAAGGTACTAAAGAAACAAGAACAACAACTACTAATTCATCCGCCAATATATTCCCGAAAAGTCGAAAACTCAGAGATAAAGGTTTTGTGAAATCTTCTAGGATGTTAATTGGTAAAAGGATTGGGGTTGGTTGAATGTATTTTCCAAAATAAGCCAATCCTTTTTTGGTAAGACCCGCATAAAAATATGCCACGGACGTGGGTAAAGCTAAAGCAACAGTAGTATTTATATCATTCGTGGGGGCAGCCAACTCTCCATGAGGTAACTGTATGATTTTCCAAGGTAAAAGAGCTCCGGACCAATTAGAAACAAAAATAAATAAGAACATGGTTCCAATAAAGGGAACCCAAGGCTCATATTCTTCTCCAATCTGAGTTTTGCTCAAGTCTCGAATAAATTCAAGGACATATTCAAAGAAATTCTGCCCGTCGGTCGGAATGGTTTGTGGATTCCGAACAGTTATGATGACTGACCCTAATAAGATAGCAATTACTACCCAAGAAGTGATAAGTACTTGAGCATGAATTTGTAAACCTCCTATTTGCCAATATAAATGTTGGCCTACTTCTACACCTGATATATCGTATAATCCTTTGAGTGTTTTAATGGAACATGGTATAACATTCATATTGCCCTCTGACAGAAATCGAACTTAAAAAAATTATTTTGATTCAACCTTCTCTTTTTCAACTTATCTACTTTCATCATTAATCATATATTTAAAATACCAAGAAATCACATAACATAATATCCCACATTTTATCTCTTTTAAAAAATTCAAGACAAGAGGATAGTAACCAATCTAAGAAATCAAAATAATTAACTAATCTTATTATTCTTAATCATAACATAATCATAATCAACGACTTCTTATATAGCTAGAACGACTCTCACAAATTGCGGATACTAATTTGTTAAGAATCAATCGGATTGAAGCTATAGCGTCATCGTTGGCTGGAATCGAAATATCTGCAAGATCTGGGTTACAATTTGTATCGATTAAACAAATTGTTGGAATTCCCAAAATGACACATTCTCGAAGAGCCGTATATTCTTTTTGCTGATCAATGATGATTACAATATCGGGAAACCCGGTCATATATTTGATCCCACCCAGATATGTTTGCAAAGTCGATAATTTTCTCTTCAACATTGCTACATCTTTTTTAGGGAGACGGTTGAGTTTCCCCATCTTTTGTTCTGCTCTTAAGTCTCTGAACTTATGAAGTATCGTTTCCGTAGTGGACCAATTCGTTAACATACCACCGAGCTATTTTTTATTAACATAATGACATCGAGCCCTTATTGCAGCTGAGACTACTAAATCCGCTGCTTTATTTTTGGTACCAACCATTAAAAAGGTTTTTCCTCGACTTGCTGCATCAAAAACTAAATCACAGGCTTCTGATAAAAAACGAACAGTTCTAGTAAGATTTGTAATATGAATACCTTTACGCTTTGCAGAAATGTAAGGAGCCATTCTAGGATTCCATTTTTTAGTACCATGACCAAAATGTACTCCCAACTCCATCATCTCTTCCAAATGGATGTTCCAATACCTTCTTGTCATTTTTGCCGCGCTTTCTCTATATTTTTTTTTACAAATAAATAATTGTTCCTACGGAACCTTCAACCGAGGTTGACCATTGATACATAATCCAAACCATTAATTTTATTTTTATTTTTATTACTTACTTAATTTTTTCCTTACCAAAACTAGAAAAGAAAAAATCTTTGTTTAGGAATTATGAAATCGCGAAAATCAATTTTCTAATGTGTCATTGTGTCATGAAAATTGGGCTACAAGAACAAAAAAATTCTCGATGGTGTAACAAAATATCTCTCATTTCCAACTCGAATACATTTTTCTTTTTTATTTCAAAATGAATATTTTTGTCTTGCCTTGAACGGTGCACTAATTTTTTAAATCCGGTACCGATAGGGATAATTCCCCCCAGAACAACATTTTCTTTCAGACCCTTCAACCAATCAATACGCCCCCGTAGAGCAGCTTTTGCTAAAACTCTAGCAGTTTCTTGAAAACTTGCTTCAGATATGAAGCTTTGAGTATTCAGAGACGCCCTCGTTATTCCTAATAAAATTGCCCGATAACAGATCGCTTCATCTAAAGCACGCCCTGCTCGTTCCGCTCGCAGCAATCCGATTAATTCTCCAGGCGAAAAAACATTAGACATTCCGTCTTCTGAAACCAACACTTTTGATGTTACTTGTCGTACAATAATCTCCAGATGCCTATTATGGATCTGCACCCCTTGGGATCGATAAACCTTTTGGATCTTATTAACCAAAGAGATATGGCTTTGGGCTATAGTTAGCTCAGCTCCAATTAAGAATCCCCAAGGAATTCCAAGAATTCTTGGTATACGTTCGTTCCAACCTTCAACTCTCCTTTCAAGGTTCATCGATATTGAACCAATCGAACGCACTTCTAAGATTTGTTCCACTTTTGGAAGTCCTTGCGTTATATCACCAGATCGGGATTTTTCATATATAAATGTAACTAACGTATCTCCTTCAGAAAGGGTTTCTCCGTAATGTCCGTGAACAGTCGCTCCTGGAGTAGCCAAATAGGGCTTAGCTGATCTTATAACTAAGGAATCAACATGAACAATTAAAATTTGACCGGATTTTTTTATGTGTGTTCCATATTTAACTAGACATAGATTTTCACAAATAAATTGTCCAATGCTAATTATTGTGGATGTTTCTTCACAATAATTGTGATGTAAAAAGCACCAATTCAAATGGGATGGATTCAAAATGATGTTATTGCATGGGTTGGGATTATAAATCCTTCTATTTTCATCTATTAAACAGTATTTAAGTACTTCAAGTACTTGGAAAGCCGCTTTCAAATTATCAAGTATCCTATATTTGTTTACCAAGATCTGATTATGAGTTATTAAATAGTAAGCTGAATAAAAGTTCACTATTTTAGATACAATAGTACCTAGGGGACCCAACAAATCCCTAATTAGAATTATGGGATTCAATTCTTTTGCCGTGATGTTATATTTCGAACCATTGACTGGACATGGACCAACTCGAGAACAATTGAATGATGACAAAATTCTCAAAGCCTTATTTTGATTCAACAATGTACCAATAGTTGCTTGATGCTGAGTAACTACTGAAATCTTCACTTTAGAAATAGAAAAAAAAGGGTTGATATTGGTGCAATCTAATCCATTATCGGGAATCAATCCTGAATCCGGCGTATCATACCTTTTTCCGACATATGAAATACTAGACTTTACTAACTCAATTATTATGAAATTTTGAATCAGATCATTTACCCTTACCTCAACAAGAGAAGCATGAACTTCTTCTATAGAACCATTTTTTTCTTGGTCCCAATTCAATACTAAGCAAGTCCGAACTAATTGAATACTTGTGTGAAAAATTCCGCGAATTGACTTTCCGTTTCCATAAAGGATATAATTGACAATTCTAAGTTGCACATTATCTTTTTCCTGCAAGAAATCTTGAGTGAAAAGTTTTGCTAAATTTATCCCATCAGTTATTTCATATGTGATTACGGGCCGAACCAAAACAAAATACTTTTTTTTAATGGGTGTGATTCGTTGGACATAAATCCAATTTTTCAAAATTTTTGATTCCTTAGAATTTTTTTTTTTCATTCCCAGTGGTATTAAAATGCCGCTGTGTCTAGATATCTTATCTGTCTCTCCGGGAAAATGAATATCTCCAGAAAAAATTTTCAGTTCAATACTTTTTTTTTTTCTCTCCACTCGGACTAATCCACCTACTCGGCTTCTTGTATTTGTATTTAAAGCGAGTTGTGTATCTACTTCAATGATACTATTGTTCCGGACGATTAGGTACGAAGATCCGGGTAAGATATGCACCTCTTCAGGAATAAAAAAAAACCGATCCACTTTCATTTTGTATTTTGGACTAAATTCTTTTGTTCCTCGATACTCAATCAAATCTTCTTTTTTTACGATTGAATCCACCTCTACGGCCCCATATTTAGTAATTCCCGAACTCTTTCTTCTATATTGTGGATCGTCAAAATAAGCAAGAATACTATTTCTATGTAAAATACCATTTGTGGGTATTTCAATCGAAATACCAAAAGAGGGTATTAGTTCTTTCTCTCTTTCTGGATCATATTGTAATGGAATGATAAATCTATTTCTTCGCCTTTTCGCCAATAAATCAAAATTCTCTTGGAGAATCGAAGGATATATGAAATCCAAATGCCTATTGGAGATGATTTGATCAAGTCTTGAATAGTCAAAAATGTCTCTATCTTTTTTATTTTTAATAGAAGGATCCAGCAATTTATGCCTTACTTGATCATTCGTAATTGAGAAGTCAGAGATATATCTTTCGTCGACAGAAACAGAATGCACATTTATTTGATCTTGATCTTTGTGGAGTGAAAAAGACACTATACTGGATCCGCACGGACCTCCTGCTAATAGCCATAAATGACTTGTTTTTGGTAATAGATGAACATTACTATATGTATATTCGGGTGCATGGTAAACATTGGTACTCCAGTGCATTTCTCCCTCTGATTCAGAATAAATATGTTTTCGGACCTTCTCTTTAAAATGAAAAGTGGACGTTCCAGTACGAATCTCAGCAATAACTTGTTCAGATTCTACATATTGATTATTTTGAACTAAAATCAAACTTTTGGGAGGAATATTCACACTATGTAGAATATCCCGACTCTCAATAGTTACATACAAGTCTATAGAACATAGAAAAGCAGGATGTCCGTGACGGGTACGTGTGGGATGAACCAAATACTCGTTGAACTTTATTTTTCCGTTAGAAGGAGCTCGTACATGTTCGGCAGTGCCACCCGTGAATACTCCACCCGTATGAAAAGTCCTTAATGTTAGTTGAGTCCCCGGTTCCCCAATTGATTGCCCCGCAATAATACCTACAGCTTCCCCCAATTCGACGAGATCACCGTGAGTGGGGCTTCTACCATAACATAATTGACAGATCCAAGATGTATTCCTGCAAGTAAAGGGGGTTCGAATATATATTGGTTGTGCTCGAAAAGTTATGAATCGATTGGCAAGTCCAATCCCAATATCTTGATTTCGAGTGGCAATGCAGCGTATCCCCATATATATATCGTCCGCCAATACACGACCAATTAGGGTTTGGACAAAAATTTTTTCTGTCACCCCGTTTCGAGGACTCACGGAAATACCTCGGATAGTACCACAATCTGTTCTACGTACAATAATGTGTTGAACTACTTCAACAAGTCTACGCGTGAGGTATCCAGCATCTGATGTTCGTACAGCAGTATCCACGACTCCTTTTCGAGCTCCGTAGCAGGAAATTATATATTCTGTCAAAGAAAGTCCTTCACGTAAATTGCTTTGAATGGGTAAATCAATCATTTGTCCTTGGGGATCCGACATTAATCCTCTCATACCTACTAATTGATGTACCTGAGATGCGTTTCCTCGAGCTCCCGAAAAGGACATTAGATGGACTGGATTAGATGGATCAGTCAGCCGAAAATTAGGATTCATTTCTTGTCTCAAATATTCACTTGTGGCGTACCATATCTCA